CAACTCAAAAGATAAAGAAGTATCGTTAATTTCTTCATGCTCGTTCCAAGTTCGAAGTACCATTTGTACAAATAAGAATCCCCTCCCTTACATGATTTCTTCTTCATATAGATAGATATAGGATCTATGGGGCAATTACTTCGAAGTACATTTTGTGTAACAGCCCTTCCTATCTGATAGAAAAGGATCCCATGATCCTGAACCGATCTTATCTGGGATCGAAAATCCCAAGTTTTTCTATGAAGAGCTGATCTAATTGTATTAGTTTCTATAATGGATTTCTTCTGTGTAATACTAATTGATAAGGCCTCATTGATAAGTGCTACAAGATCTCGCGCATCGGAACCCATGGTTATGGACCCGAATCCGTTAGTATGGAACATCTTCTTTTCCAAGTGAAATCCCCTAGTATATGAAAGAATGAAAAAGTGCTTTCGTTGTTGTGAAAGAAGAAGCCTTCGTATCTTAATGCATGTATTTAATTTATTCGGAGCTATTAGAGCGGGATCCACTTTTTGGGGAATATGAGTCGAAGCAATAACAAGAATCTTTCCAGCGGAACATCTTTCACAATCCCTGGAGAGATAGTTCTCTAATAGACCGAGGGATAAGTAATTCGACTCATTCACATGCAGATCATGAATGTTTGGAATCCATATTATGCAAGGATACATTGCTTTTGCTAATTCGAATTGAAGGGTGATATCAAATCGGTCTATTTTCGGCGTCATATACATAGTTAGCGCATTCGTCATAGTTAGCAGCTCCGTATCAATATCAAGGTCATCATCACTATCATCACTATCATCACTATCATCACTATCGTCACTATCATCACTATCGTCACTATCATCAATAAGATAACCTTTAGGCTTGTCATCCAGGAACTTGTTTGGAAATACCGTAATGAAAGGAACATAGGAGTTTGTCGCTAGGTATTTGACCAAACAGGATCGTCCAGTTCCTATAGAACCTATCACTAAAATACCTCTAGAAGGGGATAGGGCTAAGCGGAGCGAAAAGGGTTTTCCATGAGGAGATGGGGAATGAAAACTATTAGCCCCGCGCGAGGTTTGTGAATAAGTGATTGTCTGATAATGAGCAAGGAATATCCGTCTTTCTGCTAAACAGGATCTATTGAACTCATAATTCATTAGATCCTTTTGATGAATGTCAACTAAGTATCGTAAGGAAATTGATCCCGGTTGTTCAATCATTTGATAACCAGAGTCATTCTTTGATAAAGGATCACTATGAGTCAGACTCAATAGAATTTGATCAATCCTTTTTTCTGTCGTTAAGGCGGAGAACTGAACCAAGAATTCTCTTTCTTCATCATCAATCGAATCACTGTTCGCGACCCAGAATTCTATTTTCTCATCAATCCAATCACCGTTCACGTTTTTTCTTTTTCTTATCAATGAATATATCTCTTTACTTGTACGACTTAGATGTCTCGTATTTCTCGAAAAAAGGATTGGATTGATGGGATTTGGTATGATACTTACAAGATCGATGAGATTGATCTTCCAATATTTATTCTGAGAACGTATTGATTTGACCCCATAAGCGGGACCACCGCCCAATAGCATGTTGCCACCAGAAGCGGAACCCCGCATTTCTTCCAGAAAATCTCCTAATTGTTCCAGAACAACTAGAAAGAGATTCTTTAACCAGAAAGGATTCAGTTCAGATGTAGGATACCTATCCAGAAGTTTTCTAAATTCCATCATGTATGATGGAATCATCAAAGATTTGATCTTTTCTAACTCTATCTGTAACTCACTAGAGGTTCGGGAAACAAAGAGAAGATGTATACGAACGAGATATCCAGCAACAAGAAGAAGGAAAAAGATGGAATAGAGGAACTCCCGAGCATTTGTTGATCTCAGATGTGCCCATATCAATGGAACGGGTGACTCATTATTTCGATGAATCATTTCTTCGGACAGAAGAAGATTCTGTAAACATTGACTCGAAATCTCACTTATCGGAGTCCATTGTGGAAGAATCTTCTGAGGAATTGTCCGTGATATATCTGATCCATGCATCATATCATGAAAAATGGATACAAATTTTTGACTACTACTCAGTATCGGCAATGGGTCTGAAAGAGTATCTAAAAGGGTGAAATTGAGATATTTGCACCCTGTCGAAGTAAGGAACCATGGCATATATGTTTGGAACAGATTCCATTTTGAGAGATTTGAAAAAGCACTATCTCGTTGAAAGGTTCTATACATCTGCCCTTTCTCAACGCATTTATTTAGACAAAGACTCCGTTTTTTCCTCTTTCCGGATGGTAAATACTTCTCAGAACATGGAGTGTGAATCAAACCCATGTTTGAATTGAAACTGAGATACTGATGCAAGTTATTCCCTTCTGAATCAGATAGATTCATATCTGAAAGAGGCTGACAAGAAGTTTTTTCCAAATTGACTATTTGTTCCTCTGTTAGAGGTGTTGCAGAAATGTCTGCGATCGGGTAAATAGCTCCAC